AATTTAATTGTAAATATGAAATACTCATATAAATGTACAAATGTGGGAGAGATCAAGAAGATGCAGGGTCATTTATCTGATTGGCTAGTCAAGCATGAGCTAGTTCATAGATCTTTGGGCTTCGATTACCAAGGAATAGAGACTTTACAAATAAAAACGGAGGATTGGGACTCCATTGCTGTCATTTCATATGTATATGGTTACAATTATTTACGCTCCCAGTGCGCCTATGATGTAGCACCAGGCGGATTTTTAGCTAGTGTGTATCATCTTACGACAATAGGCTATGGTATAGATAAACCTGAAGAGGTATGCATAAAAGTATTTGTCCCTAGGAGTAGTCCTAGAATACCATCTGTTTTCTGGATTTGGAGAAGTGCTGATTTTCAAGAACGGGAATCATATGATATGTTGGGAATCTTTTATAATAATCATCCACGCCTTAAACGTATCTTGATGCCTGAAAGTTGGATAGGCTGGCCCCTACGTAAGGACTATATTACTCCAAATTTCTATGAAATACAAGATGCTCATTGAATGATAAGAAATTAATGTTTACTTATACAATACGACACGACTCCAGAATTCATTTTCCAGATGAACCAGAATAACTGGACTCTAATTCGTATTTTCGTATTATGGATGGGCTAAAAGCTAAGGGGGGCTTCATTGATATTCCCCAATTTGAAAGATATCCATTTTGTATGAGCAAAAACAATAGAATAGGATGAATCAAAAGAGTTCTGTACTATGAACTTTGTACCGCGCACATTACATTCCTTAGATGGATCCTGGGAAGTCAAATTAAGTAGGAGTGAAAAAATAGAATAAATATGAAAGAAAATACGCAAATGAAATTCAGAAATAAAAAAAAAAAAAGAAAAGAGAGCATAATCTCATTACCATACATATATCTTTTACCCATTTCAAAAATGGAGGTATATATCCATACACTATCTATATACCTATGATAAATAGGATAGCATAGAATACTAGATAAATAGAATTTTAGTTAGAATAATAATATAAATAGATTATTAAATTATAAATATATTATTATAAAATATATTATTATAATTATAAATTATATATAAATATAATGCCCTAGTAATATATAAATAAAAAATAATTAACGAATATGTATCCCGATTTGTCTCGATTAATTTGTATGAATAATTATCTGATACATTAATTACGTGTCAGGAACCAGATTTGAACTGGTGACACGAGGATTTTCAGTCCTCTGCTCTACCAACTGAGCTATCCCGACCTTTTTCCCTGCATTATCCTAGCGGAGCACTTGATCTATGTCAATTAAAGGGACTAAAAAAGTAAAAAGTATTAAAAAATCTTACCCAGTCCCTGAATTTATTAGATAAAAAAAAAAGGATAAGATAAAAAGTATTTAGGAAGAAAAATGGGCTTTTTATTGGGGATAGAGGGACTTGAACCCTCACGACTTATAAAGTCGACGGATTTTCCTTTTACTATAAATTTCATTGTTGTCGGTATTGACACGTAGAATGGGACTCTCTCTTTATTCTCGTCCGAATAATCTGTTTTTAAAAAGATCTATCAGACTCCAGAATGAATAATTTGATCACTGAATATTCGATTCTTTCTTCAACTTCGATTGGAATAGATTCACAATAACTCTAAAATTTTTCATATATATAATGGATTCGGGCCGCGATTAATCAATCGTTTACTATGTCAGTATGTATATATACGTATATAGGGCATCCTCTCCGTAATTTTGATAGAAGGATTCCAGCTACCAACGCAACGTAACGTAATCAATTCCATTCGTTAGAACAGCTTCCATTGAGTCTCTGCACCTATCCTTTTTTTGATTCTAGTTTTAGAAATTAAACCCTTGTTTTCTAAAAATAAAGATTTGGCTCAGGATTGCCCATTTTTAATTCCGGGGTTTCTCTGAATTTGGAAGTTATCACTTAGCAGGTTTCCATACCAAGGCTCAATTTAATCAAGTCCGTAGCGTCTACCGATTTCGCCATATCCCCTTTGAGACAGGATCTAGTTAGAATTCTATTCACCCCTTTCATTTATTTATCTTGGAATCACTGCGTTGAATTCATTAGATAATTATTCTTATATCAAATATCAAATAAGTGTATGCCACTATTTTATTTTTTTCGCCATCCTCTATAATTTCATTTCTATTGTCTTGAATGAACCATATTTGTTTCAATCAGACATGATTCTATCATTGATGTGTCCGCAATTCAATATGAATAGATATATCCCACATATATATGTCTCCCCCTTTCATTTTGACTTTAAAAACGCGATTTGGAATACTGGAAGGATCGATATTCATTCTTATTTTTTTTCGTCCTATCTCCTCCTTTCTGAATGAAAACAAAGGAATGTTTCATTATCACTTGAATTGTATCTTTATTCTTATCTTAGGATGGATTCGCTATCATTATGAATATAGAAATATTACGTATCATTTTAAGTATTATTATTAATTTTTAAGTATTATTATTAATAATATAAAAATATTAATTAAAAATATAATGATAGAATGACTATACTATATAGTCATATATCGATAGTCATATATCGATAGTCATATATCGAATTAGTCATTCTATTACTAAATATGAAAATCGAATCTATTACTAATACTAGTACTAGAATAGAATCCTATTCAGTTATATTCATAATAGTTATCTTTATAAAAAATTTTAGTTATAATAAAATAAAATTAGTTATATCATCTACTATAGTCTATAATTATATCTAGAATCATAACTATAAATAAAATAGACATTTTCAATAAAATAATTATAAATATAAATATCTATTTATAGTTATTTTATATATATTTAAATATTATCATTTATATATATTTAAATATTATCAATATTAATATTTTAGAAATAAAAAATATAATAAAAATATTAAATTAATAGCTGATATCTAAAAACTGGTAGTTTCCTGAATCCCCATTCACTATGATTCTATTTCTGTTATGTGAGCCCGCTTAGCTCAGAGGTTAGAGCATCGCATTTGTAATGCGATGGTCATCGGTTCGATTCCGATAGCCGGCTTTTCTCTATCGATTTTTTCCATGATTGATAATCTCTTCTCCCCCCCCCTTTCTCCAAATGTCGGGTCGCTGATCTATTATGTCGTGTTAACTTGCAACTTATGAATAAAAAAAAATTGATTGGAGTGGAGCAATTAGATCTCTACAGAACAAATCATAAAACGGAGCCTTAACTTCCTTACTATATATACAAAATACAAAAAATCCAGATATTGATACAATTCATTTCATTCTATTTTCATTCTACTTTAGTATTGTATAGTATTGTATACTTCAGTAGATTTAGCCTTGCTTTGTTTATCCTTTAGTTCAGTCTTAACTTATATTTTTTATTTAAAATGCAATTTTAAATAAAATAAAAAAAAAGGAGTTTTATGTCTCGTTACCGAGGGCCTCGTTTCAAAAAAATACGCCGTCTGGGGGCTTTACCAGGATTAACTAGTAAAAGGCCTAGATCCGGAAGTGATCTTAAAAACCAATTGCGTTCTGGGAAAAGATCGCAATATCGTATTCGTCTAGAAGAAAAACAGAAATTGCGTTTTCATTATGGTCTGACAGAACGACAATTACTTAGATATGTGCATATCGCTGGAAAAGCCAAAGGGTCAACAGGTCAGGTTTTATTACAGCTACTTGAGATGCGTTTGGATAACATCCTTTTTCGATTGGGTATGGCTTCAACCATTCCTGGAGCCAGACAATTAGTTAACCATAGACATATTTTAGTTAATGGGCGTGTAGTAGATATACCAAGTTATCGTTGCAAACCCCGAGATATTATTACTACGAAGGATAAACAAAGATCGAAAGCTCTGATTCAAAATTATATTGCTTCATCACCCCGCGAGGAATTGCCAAAACATTTGACTATTGACTCATTCCAATATAAAGGATTAGTAAATCAAATAATAGATAGTAAGTGGATCGGTTTGAAAATAAATGAGTTGTTAGTTGTAGAATATTATTCCCGTCAGACTTGAACCTAACGAAAATAACAAAGAAAGGTTCAGACAATTTTATTTACTTTTACCCCATTTTTGTCGAAGGAAATAGATTTAAGGGCCTTGATCCGCATTTTTCTTATTCACGTATCACAAATGGATCCGCAGTAGGATTTTTTTTATTTCTTTTTTGCTTTTCCCATATTTGTGTATTTTATGTACCACAGTAATGTAATTACGAATAGAGAATCTCTATCAAATCAAGTAAAGTTCTTACTCTTGGAATAATGCTTTTTGATTTGATACATTGTGGTCGGTAACGTTGGTGAATCGACAGAAACGGAAAGAGAGGGATTCGAACCCTCGGTAAACAAAAGCCTACATAGCAGTTCCAATGCTACGCCTTGAACCACTCGGCCATCTCTCCTCAATAATCTTATTATTGACCAGAAACCGAGTGAAGTGAATAGCGAGTCATTCATATTATTGCAGTACGGGTACGACCAATCAATGGTTCCATAGGAACAAAAAATTCCTTTCAAATTTTTTATTTATCAACAACAATTTCCTTATCAGTTACTCTATGGATCTATTACTAAATTACTAGATTTATTAGTAATTCATTAATTGTTGCATGGATTTTTCGATTTCAATATTTTATAATGGAATCATTATTCCATTCTTTTCTTTTCTTTATTTTTCCTCTTTTCTTTGGATCATAACCAAATCAAAACTTTTGAGTTACCAGAATCCGTAGTAAAATAAAGTCCTTGGTTAGTCAACTTAGAGAAAATAGTAATAGTTCCGTTCATCGGTATACTACTAAATTTGTATGAAATCCAATCTTATTCAAATATTTAATATCTCTCCTTGTCCAAAAGGGAACAATTTGAGCGGAAGATCCATATTTTTTTTTTTAGAATTAGTCTATTTTTATGATATTTCGTACTACTGTATACAATTCCTTTTTTGTGGGATCA